GTTCTTGTAGTTAAATTTTGTAACGATGGTTTTTCAGGCCATAGATCTCGGAGAAAGGCCGAGCGAGAATTTATGATGGAATTTGTTTTGTTTTTAGGGTTATGTTTTGTTTTAGGGGGGTTAGCAGTTGCATCTAATCCTTCTCCCTATTATGGGGTGTTGGGGTTAGTTGTGGCGGCAGTTGCAGGGTGTGGTTGGTTAGTGAGTTTGGGGGTTTCTTTTGTTTCTTTGGTTCTTGTTATGGTTTATTTAGGGGGGATATTGGTGGTGTTTGTTTATTCGGTGTCGTTAGCGGCGGATCCTTATCCGGAGGCTTGGAGCAGTTGAGGGGTTGTTGGTTACGGTTTTGGGATAGGGTTGGTTGTGGTGGTGGGGCTTGTTGTGAGTGGTGTGTTCGGTCTTTTAGTGGATGAGGGGACGGTGAATAGTGGAGGTTTGTCGTCGGTTCGGTCAGATTTTAGTGGGGTGGCTGTATTGTACTCGGAGGGGGTGGGGTTGCTTTTGATTGGGGGATGGGGGTTGTTGTTGACTTTGTTTGTGGTGTTGGAGCTTGTGCGAGGGTTGTCTCGGGGGGCGATTCGGGCTGTTTAGGTGGTGGGGGTCAGGAAGTAGTTTAGTCAAAATTCCAGCTTTGGGAGTTGGAGAGGAGGGTTTAAGTCCTTTCTTCCTGAATTAGGGTGGGGAAACTCTAAGAAGGGGTTTAGTCTTCAATCTTTGGTTTACAAGACCAATGTTTTTATAAACTATTAGAGTGATTAAAGTTTGAGTAGTTTGTTCTCTAGAGCGGCCGCGAGGGGGAATAAGATTAGGATGATTGCGAAATAAGTGAACGAGGCTAGCTGTCCAATGATGATGAATGGGTGTTCTACTGGTTGGCTGCCTACTCAGGTTAGGATGAGGATGTTGGCGACTAGGGTTCAGAATAGGATTTGGGAGAGAGGGCGGAAGGTTATTGATCGTAGTTTTGATGTGTGGAGTAGTGGTGTTAGGAATAGGACTAGGATTGAAGCGGCTAGGGCTAGTACGCCACCTAGTTTGTTTGGGATGGATCGGAGGATGGCGTATGCAAATAGGAAGTATCATTCTGGTTTAATGTGTGGGGGAGTAACTAGTGGGTTGGCTGGTGTGAAGTTTTCTGGGTCTCCTAGAAGGTTGGGGAGGAACAGGGCTAGTGAGACGAGTAGGGAAAGTATTAGTACGAATCCTAGGATGTCTTTGATGGTGTAGTACGGGTGGAAAGGAATTTTGTCGCAGTCTGAAGGGATGCCTAGTGGGTTGTTTGAGCCTGTTTCGTGAAGGAAGGTGAGGTGAACGAGTGTGAGGCCTACGATGAGGAATGGCAGTAGGAAGTGAAGGGCGAAGAATCGGGTTAGTGTGGGGTTGTCGACGGAGAATCCTCCTCAGGCCCATTCGACTAGTGTTTGTCCGATGTATGGGATGGCTGAGAATAGGTTTGTGATTACGGTAGCTCCTCAGAATGATATTTGGCCTCATGGTAGGACGTAGCCTACGAAAGCAGTTGCTATGAGGGTTAGGAGGAGGATGACTCCGATGTTTCAGGTTTCTTTGTTTAGGTACGAGCCGTAGTATAGTCCTCGGCCGATGTGGAGGTAGATGCAGATGAAGAAGAAGGAAGCGCCGTTTGCATGGAGGTTGCGGATGAGTCAGCCGAATTGTACGTCTCGGCATATGTGGGCGACGGAGGAGAAAGCTAGGTTGGTGTCTGCTGTGTAGTGTATGGCTAGCAGGAGACCTGTGATGATTTGAGTAATTAGGCAGAGCCCTAATAGAGATCCAAAGTTTCATCATGTTGAGATGTTTGGTGGAGTTGGGAGGTCGATTAGGGCGTTGTTGATGACTTTTAGGATTTGGTGGTTTTTACGAAGGTTGAGGGCCATTGGTTAATTCTGTATGAGGATGTAAGGATGATGAGGATGGATAGGGCGAATGATCCTAGATAGGCTTTGACTAGGCCGGAGTGTAAAGTGGTGGCAGTTTTGGTTGCTATTAGTTGTAGCTTGGCTAGTCCTTCTGGTCCTAGTATTTTGTATCAGGAGAGGTCAATTAGGTGGGAGGCGATGTTTTGTCCTCCGCTGAGGAGATTGGTTATGCTTAAGCGGTGGGTTAGGGGATTGAAGTATCCTAGGGATGTGGAGAAGTTTGAGAAGGGGGTTTGTTTTGTAAGGATTAATGTTTGGGTTATTTTTGAGATTTCTAGTGCTAAGGCGATTCCTAGGGCTGTTACAATTAGGGCGGTTATTTTGATGTAGAGAGGTATGGTTGTTGGAGGGGTTTTTGTAGGGATGATGAATGAGGTAATGAGGAATCCTGCTAGGATACTTCCTAGTGCAAGTCGAGTGATGGGGGAGGTTACTGCGGAGTTGTTTTCATTTGTTGGGGTTAAGGGTGGGATTCGGACGAAGCCGGTCTGTACTAATATGGTCATGCGAATTGTGTATACTGCGGTGAATGATGTGGCTAGAAGAGTTAGGACTAGGGCTCAGGTGTTTAGGTATGATGTATTTAGGCTTTCGATAATTTGGTCTTTTGAGTAGAAGCCTGCTAGAAATGGTGTTCCTATTAGGGCGAGGTTGCCGATAGTAAGACATGCAGTGGTTGTGGGTAGTATTTTTTGGAGCCCTCCTATTTTTCGAATGTCTTGTTCGCCGTTTAGGCTGTGAATGATGGAGCCTGAACATAGGAAGAGTATGGCTTTGAAGAATGCATGGGTAGAGATGTGTAGGAAGGCTAGTTCGGGGAGGTTTAGTCCGATGGTGACTATTATTAGGCCTAGTTGGCTTGAAGTGGAGAAAGCGATGATTTTTTTAATGTCGTTTTGGGTTAGGGCGCATGTGGCTGCGAATAATGTTGATAGGGCGCCTAGGCATAGACATAGGGTTAGGGCGGTTTGGTTGTTGTTGAATAGGGGGTGGGTTCGGATGAGTAGGAAGATTCCGGCTACTACTATTGTGCTGGAGTGGAGTAGAGCGGATACGGGGGTTGGTCCTTCTATTGCGGCTGGGAGCCAGGGGTGGAGGCCGAATTGGGCGGATTTTCCGGTTGCGGCTAAGATTAAGCCTAGTAGGGGTAGTGTAGGGGTTTGGGAGGAGGTGGGTAGTTGTTGGATTTCTCAAGTGTTTGTAGCGGAGGCTAGTCATGCTATGCATAGGATGAGTCCGATATCTCCAACTCGGTTGTATAGTACAGCTTGGAGGGCGGCGGTGTTGGCTTCTGCTCGGCCGTATCATCAGCTGATTAGTAAGAAGGATATGATTCCTACGCCTTCTCAGCCGATGAATAAGACGAATAGGTTGTTGGCGATAATTAGGATGAGTATGGCGATTAGGAAGAATAGTAGGTAGGTGAAGAATTTTGTGATATAGGGGTCTGAAGCTATGTATCATGTCGCGAATTGTAAGATGGATCATGATACGAATAGTGCGATGGGAAAGAAAGTGAGGGAGTAGAAGTCTATTTTTAGGCTAATGGGGATTTTGAAGTTCATGATGAATTTTCACTCTCAGAGGGAGGTGAGGCTTTCTGTTCCGGAGTGGATGTAGATAGTTATGGGGATGAGGCTGATTAGGAAGGAAGTTTTGACTGTGTTTGTGATTGTGTCAGGGGTATTTTTGAGGCTGTTGGATAGGAGGGGGAATAGGATTGGAGTGGAGAGGATCGTTAGGGTTAGGAGTATGGATGTGTTCAGGACTAGTGAAAGGTCCATTACTTTCACTTGGATTTGCACCAAGATGAGTGGCTCCTAAGACCATTGGATTACTATTATCCTTTGAAAGTAAGGAGACTGAGGTTTTATACTCAGATACAAGAGTTAGCAGTTCTCGTTGGTTTTACCTCTCCTCGGCAGGTAAGAAGGGTTTAACTTCTATTTTTAGAGTCACAGTCTAATGTTTTAGTTGAAACTATACTTGCATATGGGGGTACCTGAGATTAGTTCAGGCTTTAGGATTAGGAGTATTATGGGGATTATGTGTAGGGCTATTAGGAGATGTTCTCGTGTGGAGGAGTTTTGGATTGATGTGATGTGGGATGGGAGGGTGCCTCGTTGTGTTATTATTAGTATGTATAGGGTGTATGAGGCGGTGAGTAGGATAGCGGCTCCTGTTAGGATGATTGTGAAGGTGGATCAATTGAAGAGTGCGATTACGATGGTTAGTTCTGCTATGAGGTTTGTTGTTGGGGGAAGGGCTATGTTTGTTAAGTTGGCTAGTAGTCATCAGGTGGCTATGAGTGGTAGGAGAGGTTGGAGTCCTCGTGTGAGTAGTAGAATTCGGCTATGGGTTCGTTCGTAATTTGTGTTAGCTAGGCAGAATAGTATTGAGGATGTTAAGCCGTGGGAGATTATTAGGATCATGGCTCCTGAGAATGCTCATTGGGTTTGGATTATGGTTGCGGCTACGACTAGTCCTATGTGGCTGACGGATGAGTAGGCAATTAGTGATTTTAGGTCGATTTGGCGCAGGCAGATGGCGCTGGTTATTAGGGCTCCTCATAGGGCTAGGGTAATGAAGGGGTAGTGTAGGTTGTTTAATGTTGGGTTTACTAGGACTGTGATTCGTATAATTCCATAGCCTCCGAGTTTTAGGAGGAGGGCTGCTAGTAATATTGAGCCTGCGATAGGGGCTTCTACATGGGCTTTGGGGAGTCATAGGTGTAGTCCGTATAGTGGGGCTTTTACTATGAAGGCTAGTAAGAGGGCTAGGCTTGCAGCTAGGCCAGATCAGGAAGAGCTTAGTGTGGGGTGTGAGAGTTTGAGCATTGGGAGGTATAGTGTGCCGATTTGGTTGTGTAGGTGGAGGATGGCGATTAGTAGTGGTAGTGAGCTGGCGAGGGTGTAGAATAGGAGGTAGATACCAGCGTTTAGTCGTTCTGGTTGGTTTCCTCATCGTGTAATGAGGATGAGAGTGGGGATGAGAGTGGCTTCAAATGCAATGTAGAAGAGTATCAGTTCTGAAGCGGAGAAGGCTAGGAGGAGGGCTAGTTGAGCTAGAATTACTGTTGTGGCGAAGATTCGTTTACGGGTGGTGGGCTCTTGCTCTAAATGGTTTTGGCTTGCTATGATTATGAGAGGTAGAAGTCAGCATGAGAGCACTAGCAGGGGGGAGGAGATTTGGTCGATAGATGTTCAGGGAGTTAAGCCTTTGTTTGGGTAGTATGTAGGGGTAAGTCATTGGAGACTGATAGTGGCGATTAATAGGCTGTATAGTGTGGTATTAGTTCATAGATGTTTGCGTGGGGAGAGGAGGGCTAGGGGGAGGAGTATTGCGGTTGGGGCGATGATTTTTAGCATTGTAGGAGGTTGAAGTTGTGTAGGTGGTCGGATCCGTGGGTTCGGGTTGAGGCTACTAGCAGGGCTAGTCCTGTGCCTGCTTCGCAGGCGGAGAATGTCAGTATGAGGATGGGTAGGATGGTGGAGGTTGATGATTGCATTTGGATGGGTCATATAGCTAGGGCGATGTATATAGATAGTATTATGCTTTCTAAACATAGTAGGGCGGAGATTAGGTGAGTTCGGTGGAAGGCTAGGCCTAGGCTGCTTAAGGTGAAGGCTGAGTAGAAGCTTAAGTGGAGATAAGACATATAGAAAGTTATAGGGTGGAAGCTACAATCTGTTGAGTCGAAATCAACCGTCTTAGTTAGACTAACTTTCTGTTATTCTGCTCATTCTAATCCTCCTTGTATTCATTCGTACACCAGTCCCAGGGTGAGGAGTAGGATGAGTACGGAGGTTCAGGTTAGAGTGGTGAGGGGGGATTGTAGTTGGGTGGCTCATGGTAGTGGGAGTAGTAGGGCGATTTCTAGGTCAAATAGGAGGAAGAGGATGGCTACTAGGAAGAAGCGGATTGAGAAGGGGAGTCGGGCAGATCCCAGGGGGTCGAATCCGCATTCGTAGGGGGAAAGCTTTTCTGAGTCTGGAGTTATTTGGGCGAGTCAGAAATTTAATGTTGTTAGGAGGATGCTTAGGGTTAGTGATAGGGTTAGTATGAATGAGACTATGTTCATTGCTCTTCTCTGGGTTTAAACCAGATTTTAAGGATTGGAAGTCGATTGTAATTGATATACTAGAAGAGCAAGATCCTCATCAGTAGATGGAGATATAGAGTAGTAGTCACACAACGTCTACGAAGTGTCAGTATCAGGCGGCTGCTTCGAATCCGAAGTGGTGGTTTGATGTGAAGTGGTATTTGATTAGGCGTAGGAGACATACTAGTAGGAATGTGGAGCCGATGATTACGTGTAGGCCGTGGAAGCCGGTAGCGACGAAGAAGGTTGAGCCGTAGACTCCGTCAGCGATGGAGAAGGGAGCTTCGTAATATTCCATGGCTTGTAGGGCGGTGAAGTAGAATCCTAAGAGGACTGTTAGGAGTAGAGCTTGGATTGCTTGTTTTCGATTGGCTTCTGTAATACTGTGGTGGGCTCATGTGACGGTAACTCCGGAGGCCAGTAAGATGGCAGTGTTTAGGAGTGGTACTTCTATGGGGTTGAGGGGTTTGATTCCTACGGGTGGTCACTGTCCTCCTAGTTCGGGTGTAGGGGCGAGACTTGAGTGGAAGAAGGCTCAGAAGAACCCTAGGAAGAAGAAGGCTTCTGATGTAATGAATAGGACTATTCCGTAGCGCAGTCCTTTTTGTACGGTGGGAGTGTGGTGGCCTTGGAATGTACTTTCTCGAATAATGTCGCGTCATCATTGGAATATGACGAGGATAGTTGAGAGTAGGCCTAGGATGAGGAGTCGGGGGGAGTTGTGGTGGAATCATATTGTTAGGCCTGAGGTAGTTATTAGGGCAGCTGCTGCTCCTAGGATGGGTCAGGGGCTGGGGTCGACTATATGGTAAGAATGTGCTTGGTGTGCCATTGGGGGTTAGATGTTTTCTTGTAGGTAGAGGCTCAGTAGGAGTACGAAGACATAGGCTTGAATTATCGCTACTGCTACTTCTAGGATGGTCAGTAGGAATAGAACTAGTAGGGTTAGGAGTGAGACTACTGGTATTGTGGAGAATAGGGCTGTTGTGGCTGTGGAGATGAGCTGGATGAGTAGGTGGCCTGCTGTGAGGTTGGCTGTTAAGCGTACGCCTAGGGCTAGTGGGCGGATGAGTAGGCTTGTTGTTTCAATTAGGATTAGTGCGGGGATTAGTGGGGTGGGGGTGCCTTCTGGCAGGAGGTGGCCTAGTGAGGCGGAGGGTTGGTTTCGCAGTCCTGTTAGGAGGGTAGCTAGTCATAGGGGGAAGGCTAGGGCTAGGTTTATGGATAGTTGAGTGGTTGGGGTGAATGTGTAGGGCAGTAAGCCTAGTAGGTTGATGAGTAGGAGGAAGATGAGTAGGGATGTCAGGATTAGGGCTCATTTATGGCCTTTTTTGTTTAGGGGCATTATTAGTTGTTTTGTGACTAGGTTGATAAATCATAGTTGGAGGGTTGATAGGCGGTTGGTAATTCATCGGTTGTCTAAGGATGGTAGTAAGAGGGCTGGGAATGTTATTGAGATGAGGATTAGGGGAATTCCTAGGAAGGATGGGCTTGAGAATTGGTCGAAAAAGCTTAGGTTCATGGTCAGGTTCAGGGGGTGGTGTTAGGGGTAATGGGTGGTTTGTTGGAAGGGGGGTTTATTGATACGAATGTTAGGAGTTTTGGTTGGATGATTAGGGAGAAGGTGAGTCATGAAGTGAGCATGATAAAAAGTCAAGGGTTGGGGTTTAGTTGAGGCATATCATTAAGGAGGGGGGGTTTCCCTCTTTCTTTAGCTTAAAAGGCTAATGCTGGTTCATAGCTTCTTAATGATTAGGATGGAATTAGGGAGGATCAGTTCTCGAAATCGGCGAGTGGGGTGGATTCTACTACGATTGGCATGAAGCTATGGTTGGCTCCGCAGATTTCTGAGCACTGTCCGTAGAAGACACCTGGTCGAGAGGCAAGGAAGGAGGTTTGGTTGAGGCGGCCTGGGACTGCGTCGGTTTTTACGCCTAGGCTAGGTACGGCTCACGAGTGGAGGACGTCGTCGGCAGTGACGATAACTCGGATGGTGGAGTTTATAGGGACAACGACACGGTGGTCTACTTCTAGTAGGCGGAAATGTCCTAGGGGTAGGTCTGCTGTTGGGATTATGTAGGAATCGAATGTCAGATCTTTGAGGTCCGTGTATTCGTAGGTTCAATATCATTGATGGCCGATGGCCTTTAGGGTCAGGTCGGGTTCGTTGATTTCGTCTATTATGTAGAGGATTCGTAGAGATGGTAGGGCGAGTGTTACTAAGACCATAGCTGGTAAGATTGTTCAGACGAGTTCGATTACTTGTGCGTTGACTGTGTTTGATGTTAGTTTTTCTGTGAGTGTGTGGGTTAGTAGGTATAAAACTAGGCTGCAAATTGCAAGTGCAACTATTAGGGCGTGATCGTGGAACCCTATTAGTTCTTCTATGATAGGTGAGGAAGCATCTTGAAAGTTAAGTTGTGAGTGGTTGGCCATGTTTGAATGGAGATGTGCTGGGTTTTCACCTGCAATTTAGTCTTGACAAGGCTATGTAATTGTTTTACTAACATCTCTTTATGAGAAAGAAGCATAAGTGGTTTATGCGGTTGGCTTGAAACCAACATATGGGGGTTCGATTCCTTCCTTTCTTGGACTTGGACGAAGGCGGGTTCTTCGAAGGTGTGGAATGGGGGTGGGCAGCCGTGGATTCATTCGACGTTTGTGCTTGTTAGTTCTGGCTGTAGGACTTTGCGTTTTGATGCGAAGGCTTCTCAGATGATAAAGACTAGTATAATTACGGCTGTTAGGGAGATAAGGGATCCTACTGAGGAGATGGTGTTTCATAGTGTGTAGGCGTCTGGGTAGTCTGAGTATCGTCGTGGCATGCCGGCTAGGCCCAGGAAATGTTGAGGGAAGAAGGTTAGGTTTACGCCTACGAATATAACGCCGAAGTGTACTTTTGCTCATGTTGAGTGGAGGGTGTATCCTGTGAATAGGGGAAATCAGTGGGTAAAGCCGGCTAGGATTGCAAATACTGCTCCTATGGAGAGTACATAGTGGAAGTGGGCTACTACGTAGTAAGTGTCGTGTAGGGCAATGTCTAGTGAGGAGTTTGCTAGTACGATCCCTGTTAATCCTCCGATGGTGAATAGGAAGATGAATCCTAGGGCTCATAGTATTGGGGGGTCTCATTTGATTGTGCCTCCATGGAGTGTGGCTAGTCAGCTGAATACTTTAATACCGGTTGGAATGGCAATGATTATAGTAGCGGATGTGAAGTATGCTCGGGTATCAACGTCTATTCCTACTGTGAACATATGGTGGGCTCAAACGATGAATCCAAGGAATCCAATAGATAGTATGGCTCATACTATTCCTATGTAGCCGAATGGTTCTTTTTTGCCTGAGTAGTATGTTACAACGTGGGAAATAATTCCGAATCCTGGCAGGATCAGGATGTAGACCTCTGGATGGCCGAAGAATCAGAAGAGATGTTGGTATAGGATAGGGTCTCCTCCTCCTGCGGGGTCAAAGAATGTAGTGTTGAGGTTACGGTCTGTAAGGAGTATTGTGATTCCTGCAGCTAATACTGGGAGGGAGAGGAGTAGTAGGACTGCGGTGATTAGGACGGATCAAACGAATAGGGGGGTTTGGTATTGTGAGAGGGCAGGGGGTTTCATGTTGATTGCTGTTGTGATAAAGTTAATAGCCCCCAGGATTGAAGAAATACCGGCTAGATGTAGAGAGAAGATTGCTAGGTCAACTGAGGCTCCAGCGTGGGCTAGGTTGCCAGCTAGTGGAGGGTATACTGTTCAGCCTGTACCGACACCTGCTTCTACGGTGGAAGATGCTAGGAGAAGAAGAAAGGATGGGGGGAGTAGTCAGAAGCTTATGTTGTTTATTCGTGGGAATGCTATGTCTGGGGCTCCAATTATTAGAGGGACTAGTCAGTTTCCGAACCCTCCGATTATAATTGGTATAACTATGAAGAAAATTATTACGAAAGCATGGGCTGTGACAACGACGTTGTAGACTTGGTCGTCCCCTAGAAGGGCTCCAGGTTGTCCTAGTTCTGCTCGGATGAGGAGGCTCAGGGCAGTACCTACTATCCCGGCTCATGCGCCGAAGATTAGGTATAGAGTCCCGATATCTTTGTGGTTGGTTGAAAATAATCATCGAGTAATGAATGTCACGGGTAAGATGGCTGAGTGAATAAGCGTTAGGCTGTAGTCCTTTTTACAGAGGTTCAATTCCTCTTCTTATCGGCTCTGTAGTGAAGTTCATAATGAGTTGCAAGCTCATTGATGTGCATTAAGCGTGCGCCAGGGCCTTAGGCAGAAGCCTGTTGGTTAGGGCATATAGCTGTTAACTATAGGATCATGGGATCAAAGCCCATCTGCCTAGGTAGTTGGAAGGTCCTAGCTTAATTAAAGTACCTGAGTTGCATTCAGGGGATGCAGGGTAGTGGCCTGCGGACTTTAGCAGAAACTAAGAGGGTCTAACTCTTGTTTAAGGCTTTGAAGGCCTTCGGTTTGGGTAATCCTAAGTTTCTTATATGATGGTAAAGATCATGGGGGAGATGGGGAGGAGTACGATAGATGTGGTGGTTAAGATAGCAATTGTGATGCTAGTTGGCTTGTTAGTGTGTCACTGCTTCATGTGGTTTGTGGTGTGTGGGGGTAGTGTGATTGTTGTGCAGTATGCTAGGCGAAGGTAGAAGAATAAGCTCAGTAGGGAAAGAAGGGAGATGAGTGTAGCTGTGGGGGCTATATCTTGTTTAGTTAGTTCTTGGATGATGAGTCATTTAGGCAGGAACCCTGTTAGAGGGGGGAGCCCTGCAAGGGATAGCAGGGATAACAGTAGTATCGTGTTTAGGGATGGAGCCTTGGTCCATGCAGTTGTTAGGGTGGATAGCTTTAGCACTTTGGTTGTGTTTAGGGTTAGGAAGACGGTTGCAGTTATTACAGCATATAGGTAGAAATTGAGGAGGGCAAGTTTGGGGCTATAGATGATGATGACTGCCATTCAGCCTAGGTGAGAGATGGAGGAGAAGGCTAGGATTTTTCGGATTTGTGTCTGGTTGAGGCCTATTCATCCTCCTAGGGCTGCTGATAGGATAGCTAGGGTGGTTAAAAGGGTGGGGTTGAGTGAGGGTGAAGTTATGTAGAGTAGTGTGATTGGGGGGAGTTTTATGATAGTGGATAGGATAAGGCCAGTAGTGAGGGGGGAGCCTTGGAGTACTTCCGGGAATCAGAAGTGGAATGGAACCAATCCTAGTTTTATTGCGATTGCTGAGGTGAGGATTAGGCAGGATATGGGGTGGGTGAGTTGGGTGATATCTCATTGTCCGGTGTGTCATGCGTTGGTTATGCTGGAAAATAGGACAAGGGCGGAGGCAGTTGCTTGGGTCAAGAAATATTTAGTGGCGGCTTCGATAGCTCGTGGGTGATGGGACTTTGAGATCAGGGGGAGGATGGCGAGAGTGTTGATTTCAAGTCCGGTTCAGGCTAAGATTCAATGGTTGCTTGAGATGGTAATGGTTGTTCCTAGGAGTAGGCTGGTGATGAAAATTAGGCTTGCTTGTGGATTCATTAGCAGGGGAAGGAGTTGAACCATCATTTTCGGGGTATGGGCCCGATAGCTTATTTAGCTGACCCTACTAGAAAGTAATATAAAGGAAGTATGGAGGGTTTTGATTCCTCTAGTGTAGGTTCGATTCCTGCTTTTCTAAGTAGTAGGAAATGAGAGGGTTGGTGTACCTCCATGTTCACTTTATCACAGTGACCCTTAATATTCAGGCACATTTCCAATGAGGCCTCAGGTAGGGGGGTAGGCCCGCGTAGCAAATTAATATGCTGGTGTGTCATAGACATAGGGCTAATGTGAGTGGCAGGAAGTTTTTTCATAGTAGGTGTATTAACTGATCGTATCGGAATCGTGGGTAGGAAGCTCGGATTCATAAGAATCCTGCTGATAAGAGTAGGGCTTTTGTGGCGAGGATGATGGGGAATAGTTCTTGAGGGGGGTTGAGGAAGCTTGGGTTGAAGAAGAGAATGGTGGTTAGTGTGTTTATGAGTATGATGTTAGCATATTCGGCCAGAAAGAAAAGTGCGAAAGGACCTGCTGCGTATTCTACGTTAAACCCGGATACTAGTTCTGACTCTCCTTCTGTCAGGTCGAAGGGGGCGCGGTTGGTTTCAGCGAGTGTAGAGACGTATCATATTATGGCTAGGGGTCAGCAGGAGAAAATGAGGTAAAGAGGTTCCTGGGTGACAGCGAGGGTGCTGAGGGTGTAATTTCCACTGAAGAGGATAATGGAAAGGAGGATAATGGCTAAAGTAACCTCATATGAGATTGTTTGGGCTACTGCCCGTAATGCTCCGATTAGGGCGTATTTTGAGTTGGAAGCTCAGCCAGATCACAGGATAGAGTATACTGCTAGGCTAGATATGGCCAGTAAGAAGAGCAGGCCCAGGTTTAGGTCAGCTAGTGAGAATGGAAGGGGTAGTGGAGTTCAGATTGAGATTGCTAGGAGTAGGGCTAATATAGGGGTTGCAATGAATAGGATTGGGGAGGATGTTGATGGTCGGATCGGCTCTTTGATAAACAGTTTTACTCCGTCTGCCAGGGGTTGTAGGAGTCCGAAGGGGCCGACGACATTCGGGCCCTTTCGACCTTGTATGTAGCTGAGGATTTTGCGTTCTACCAGTGTGAGGAAGGCTACTGCGATTAGGATTGGAAGAGCATAGGAGAGGGCTATGATTAGGTTGATTAAGAGGGGGTGGTTGATCATGGAGTGGTTGGGGTTAAGCTAGGGAGAGGATTTGAACCTCTGAGTTAAAGGACTTAAGCCTTTTGCATTTTCCGAGCTCTGCCACGCTAGCTGATCCTTTTCTTGGATGTGATGTGGTGTGGTAGCCTTTTGTAATTTAGCTGTTTTCATTACTTAAGGCGAAGGCTTACTTGTGGCATTGGCCTCACTTTTCCTATCCTTTCGTACTGGGAAGAGTTCGTCATAGATAGAAACCGACCTGGATTACTCCGGTCTGAACTCAGATCACGTAGGACTGTTAATCGTTGAACAAACGAACCCTTAGTAGCGGCTGCACCACTAGGATGTCCTGATCCAACATCGAGGTCGTAAACCTCCCCGTCGATACGGACTCTCGGGGGAGATTGCGCTGTTATCCCTGGGGTAGCTTGGTCCATTGATCAATTATATTGGGTCTGGGTGCTATTAGCACGTTGAGGGGTTGCTCTCAGTCTAGAGGTATGGTCTAATTTTTGGAGGTTTTGTTTTGCTCCAAGGTCGCCCCAACCGAAAAACGCAGACCAGTGGCTCGTGTATCAGTGAACCCGGTGGGTGAGGTATGTGTTTTGAGGTGGTCTCTGGTTTTAAAGTTCCACAGGGTCTTCTCGTCTTATGGGTTTATCCCTGCTTTTGTACAGGGAGATCAATTTCACCGATTACCTGTAAGAGACAGTTAAGACCTCGTTTAGCCATTCATACTAGTCTCGATTTATGGGACAATTGATTGCGCTACCTTTGCACGGTCAGGATACCGCGGCCGTTGAACGTGAGTCACCGGGCAGGCATCACCTTCAATACTTGTCTTAGGTTTGCTGAAGGCTATGTTTTTGGTAAACAGTCGGGCCTTGACGGGTTTGCCTAGTTCCTTTTACAGGTTTTAATCTTTCTTAATGGACGCTCCTCTGTCGGGTTAACAAGTTGTTTAATACTGTGCTTGTTTGATTAGTTGTATATGGGGGGGGGTTGTTAATAATGTATAGATGTAAGCTTGCGTCGTAGAGGGAGTACCCTGGTTACTCATTCTAGCATTAATTCTCCTATTTGGGTATAGGTTAGCCTGTTAATGGGGAGGGAGTCATGTAGTTCTTATATTTTTGTAGTGTAGAGCTTTAACGCACTCTTTGTTGATGGCTGCTTGAGGGCCCACAGTAAAATGGGGGTTATTATTTATCCGCTCGTGGAGATTGTATTCTTTTTTAAAGGAGCTGTACCTCCTTTAAATAGCCCTTAATTCGCTTCATTAGGGTTTGTGGGTTTTCCTTGGAGGAGAATTAAGAGTGAACTTAGATTCGTTTCACAGGCAACCAGCTATCACCCAGCTCGATTGGCTTTTCACCTCTACTGACAAGTCATCCCACTCTTTTGCCACAGAGACGGGTTCGCTCAATAATAGCTGCTCGTAAGTAGCTCGCTTGGGTTTCGGGGTGGCAAACTTAAATTCATTTTGCTTGGTTTTTCTTGCTAGACCATGATGCAAAAGGTACAAGGGTTGATCTTTGCTGTTTGTAGCTTAGTTTTCATTATTATTTCATCTTTCCCTTACGGTACGTGGTCTCTATCGCGCCAATGGTGTCTTTTCTATCGCCTATACTGGGACTTGTAAATGCTTTGGTTGGGTTGTGTGGGGTAGCTTTGTTATTCCGGGTCATGTCGATTGGGCTAGAGTTTGGCATCAAGACGATCTGGTGTTAGCAGACATTTTTCAGGTGTAAGCTGAATGCTTTGGGTTAAGCTACGTCTTGGTAATCTAAGTGCACCTTCCGGTACACTTACCTTGTTACGACTTACCTCATCTTTGGCTGGGTAGCTTATTAGTTATGGGGGGGGGGGGGGGGCCTGCGAGGAGGGCGACGGGCGGTATGTACGTGCCCCAGGGCCGGCTTAAAGAGGGCTCGATTGTCCCACTTTACTGCTAAATCCGCCTTCTAGGGGTTATTTCATACCCCTTTGCCGTGATGTTCTATTCTAGAAAATGTAGCCCATTACTACCACTCCATAGGCTATACCTTGACCTGTCTTATTAGCGTGGTGGGGCTATTGCGCTCACTGTTGGGCTTTCAGGGGAGGTGGGCTGGCGACGGCGGTATGTAGGCTGTTTTGGCAAGGAATGGTCAGGTGTATCGTGGATCATCGATTACAGAACAGGCTCCTCTAGGTGGGTTTGGGGCACCGCCAAGTCCTTAGAGTTTTAAGCGTTGGTGCTCGTAGTTCTCGGGCGGATGCTTTAGTAGGGGTAAGCATCAAGATTTAGGGCCAGGCATAGTGGGGTATCTAATCCCAGTTTGGGCCCTGGCTTTCGTGGAGTTCAATTAATCGTTGTTCTAAGATCTTCTTTGATAGGTGGCCTTATCGGCATCTTGGGCTTGTGACAGCTCAGTTGCTTTTTAATCTTAGTTACTTGGATAGCATGTGACCACTCTTTACGCCGTTATAAAGTTAATTTGGGTCTCCTGTATGACCGCGGTGGCTGGCACAGGATTTACCAACCCTAGATTTGCTATGGCTAAGTCAAGTTTACACTCATTGCTTAATATTAACTACTGCTGAGTACCCGTGGGGGCGTGGCAATTGCAAGGCGTCTTGGGCTACGGTTGTGGTGAGCCTGATACCCGCTCCTATCTACCTGATTAAGGTGTCCAGGGCATCTACACTGGGGCGCGGATACTTGCATGTATATACCTAGCAAAAACTAACAGTAAGGTTAGGACTAAGTCTTTTGTCCTTGGGTGTGTGTGGCAGCCATCTTGACATCTTCAGTGTCATGCTTTGTTATAAGCTACAAGGACGAGGGGAAGGGAATGGTTAATGTTTTGTTGTTATGGTTTTTATTTTTGTTTGGTTTTTAGAAAGGGGTTGGTTTTAGGGGCAGTTTTGTTTTTGTGTAGTGGGGTTGTGGTGTGATGGTGGTGGTTGGTTGTTGTTTTTGGTGACAGGAAGTATAGAGGAATGTAAATTGAAAATGTTGATGATGAGTAGTTTGGATAATGTAGGGGTATATGGTTTAATTTTTTGATGAAGAAAAATGAAAATGTCAAGATAAAAAAAAAAGATGCGTAAAATGGAATTTAAATGGTAATTCCTAGTGAGTGTTGAAATAAAATATATGTCCGGCAACCATTACACTATCTGTTGTCTAGAGGTAGGTAGCGCGCCCTCCATGAATGGGGTCAAAGTGCATCAGTGCTAAGTTTGCGACGACCTTATCCATGAAACCATGACATTCTGGGTGTTAGGGGATTCATATGTTCGGCGGTCATGTGATGGACATGTCAAGAGGAAGATATCTCCTGCTACGCACTTGAAGGGTTTATTGAAAGGACGCTAAAAGAAAACAAGTGTAGGAGGTCGGTATGCCGCGGTAATGAAGTTAGGGAGGAGTATTCAACCGACCACTTGTATCTGTGAAGAGCAAGTAGGGTGGGGTGAATCAGTTCATGGTCCTGAAGTTACAACCAATAGCGCAAAAGAGCAAGTAGAGCTCGGCGGTTAGGGGGAAAGTATGGGCTCAAGGACAATAACCTATAATACTTATACGTTGAGTAGCTCGGTTCTCGTGAGAAGCGCGATCAATAGATAACCATGTCCTCTGGCTTGGGAGTGCTTGAAGGCTGTTGGAGAAGAGGTTTACCTAGGAGGTGGGCGAATCCTGTAGACTAGGAGCATGCAAAGGTATACTGTGACATTAGTCGTTTGGTGGTTAGGGTTATGTACTTTGGGTAAGTCCCTAGTGTTTGGGTAACGCTTGCTGCTTGGCTGTAGGTAGGAACATTTGGGCTGTATGGTACCTGGGGCAAGAATGTGCCTGGTGGGTTGGCTGGCCGTATACCATCCGTTTTGGAGATAATGTTTGGGTTTTTGGGGGAGAGGCATGACGTATGACATTGGCTATCCTACATTTCATTGACTGTCTGATGGGGCAGAGAGTGTGATGCATTGTTATACATACCCTAAGAGCAAGAAGAAAATGCGCTGGGGGGGGAAGGGGGGGGGGGGAGGAGTAAGTTTTGTTAGGT